CATCTTCTACGCGAAAATGTTCAATTTTCATAAGGTCTTCTTGACTCTTATTCAAAAGTTCCAATAATGTATGTATATTGGACTTTTTAAGACAATTATAGATCCTGGGAGACAATTCTAATTGGTCAATAAAAATGGATTTCAATGCAATTTCTTTTTTCTTTTTCCTTAGTTTATCCTTAAGCAATTTATCATGAAAAGTAAAAAGGGGTAAAGTAACTTTGTGTTGATTGTTTTCAAAATTTAAGTTTTCTTCTTCTGCATGTAAAAAAGGAATAAATAAATCAATCAAATTCCGGGAGGCTTCATAAAGTGCTTCTTTAGGAGTTAAACTTCCATTTGTCCATATTTCGAGAAAGAGTATCTCTTGTTTCTCATTACCATTCACATAAGAATGAATACTATGATTTGCATTTCTAACAGGCATAAATACTGCATCTATAGTATAACTTCCATCTTGAATGTTGTTTAGTGTTTTTATACGATATCCACGCTTCCTCTCAATTTGTAATTCAATACACAAATTAATAGGTTCTGTTAGGTTAGCTATATGTTGTGTATTATCAACGATTTCCACCGAAGGTGGTAAAATGATGTCTTGAGCAGTTACATATCCAGGACCTTTGAAACAAATAGATGCGTCCCGAGTTCCATACAGATTACTTTTCAATACAATTTCTTTCAAATTCATTAAAATTTCATGTATTGATTCTTGAATACCTACTATGGTAGAATATTCATGTGGTATTTTCTCAGATTTTGCACGTGTGATACATGTTCCCTCTATTTCTCCGAGCAAAATTCTTCGCATTGCAATGCCTATTGTATCTGCTTGACCTTTCCTAAGTGGAGACAGAATAAAGCGTCCATAATAAAGACGCTTACTGTCTACCCTTGATTCAACACACTTCCATTGTAGTGTCCGAGCAGATACTTTAACTTTTTCTCGAATCATAGTAATATATTTTTATGAAACTCTTGATTTAATTGTTTATTTCTCTTGAAATCTCTTTCTTTAATGTTTATTTTTAGTTTTACACACGTCTTTTTTTAGGAGCCCTACATCCATTATGTGGCATAGGGGTTACATCCCGTATAAATTTTAATAGTATACCACCTCTAAGAATAGCTCTTAATGCCGCATCTCTTCCTAAACCGGGACCTTTTATTAGGACTACGGCTCGTTGCATGCCTTGATCTACTACTGTTCGAATAGCATTTTCTGCTGCGGTTTGAGCGGCAAATGGTGTCCCCCTTCGTGTACCCTTGAATCCACACGAACCGGCAGAGGACCAAGAAATCACCCGACCTCGTACATCTGTAACACTCACAATGGTATTGTTGAAACTAGCTTGAACATAAATAACTCCCTTTGGTATTTTACGAGGATGTTTACGCGAACCAATACGTCCATTTTTACGTGAACCAATTTTTGGTATAGATTTTGCCATTTTTATTATTTAAAAAAATATAAGTCTGAAATATATGGATATATCCATTTTCTATCAAAATCAAAAAAGAATTCTTTACTCTTGTTTAACTAGTTATTCTATTGTATTCTATAATTCGATTAATATAGAATACAATTTTTGAAATCAAGCAATAATTAGAATACTTATAATTATCAACTAAATTCTAATATAGAATCTAAATGTTTAGATTTTTTTGTTTACTATTTAAGAAAATGGAATATTAATAAGATTTTTTATTTGTACATTTGGTACTTTCTTTTTAATAGAAAGCCCTTTTTTTTTTATTATCCTTGTCTTTGTTTATGTTTTGGGTTGGAACAAATTACTATAATTCGACCTCGCCTGCGTATCAATCGACATTTTTCACAAATTTTACGAACAGAGGCTCCTACTTTCATATTTTTAAATTAACTCCTTAATTAAAATTGAATGCCAAATCTATATCTATAGATTGGAAGAAAAGAGGTTTTCCTTACATTTATAACTTATAATTGTGCCTCCTAAAAAACATGTTTAAAGTTAAAAAATTAAATTAAGTGACTTATACTTCCTTTTTCTCCTTTACCGGTCGTATACATTAAGTACGTTCAATTTTTTTGTAAACATAGCTTAGAATTTTATTTAAATTCTATTTCTCTAACATGGAACATACCCTCAGAAGTTATTCAGTAATTTAATCTTCATGAATTTTTATTTCGATTCTAGTTAAATCCTCTTCACACATTCACTAAGGTATCAGGAGTACATAGTAGAAATCCATTTTTTCTCTACTCCATTTACAATAATGTATATAATTTTTTCATAGAAATCGGATATCGGCAAATTTACCATTACCATATATAACATAAAACTTCGCCGCCGATTCTTTCTAATCGAGCCTCTCGATCTGTCATTATACCCCTAGAAGTAGAAAGAATTACAATCCCCATTCCTCCTAAAACTCTCGGAATTTGTTGATAGTTAGAATAGATTCGTAGACCAGGTGTACTGATCCTTTTTAAATTTAAAAAAGTTTTATACGATTCTTTCCTATTTCTTCTATACCGTAGAGTTAAAACTAAAAAGTATTTGTTGCTTTCTCCATGTTTTCTAACGTTTTCAACAAAACCCTCTCGTAAAAGTATTTTCACAATGTTTTTGGTGATATTAGTAAGTGGTATTTGAACCGTTCTTTTTCGATTCATGTCAGCATTGCGTATCAAAGTTAGCATATCAGCGATAGTATCTTTACCCACGATAGATTATTGCTCCTTACTTTCGATATAATAAACGTGCTCCTGTTTTTTGTGTTTTTTTTTTTTATACTTTATACAAAATACAAATAGAATTCTGAATTCGAATTTGTATTTTGAATCTATCTATATATATAATATATTCAATTCAATATATATATAGATTTCATTCCTTTTTCTTTTTTTTTTTGATCTATTATTATTATTCTTATTTCGTTTTAAAAATATTTATTAATTAATATAATGACTTACTATTTCTAATAACTTATCGATATGTATACTTTTCATATTTATGTAATAATCTTAACATAAATATTCATAATTATAGAATAATGATTACACAAGTATATAAGGTATATATGTGAGATCTAATATATTTAGGACTCTATTTCACTTCTATTCAAATATATATTCAAATAGATTTCCTTCCTATTCATTCCAGTCCTAAATAATATATCTATATCACGATCTCGTATTATAATACCTCGGGTGCTAATGAAACTATTTTAGTGAAATTTAACTGTCTCAATTCTCGGGCTATTGCGGAAAAAATTCGAGTTCCTTTTGGATTTCCTTCTTTATCAATGAGAACCGCCGCATTATCATCATACTTTATTATTATACCATTACTACGTTTTAGTTCTTTACAAGTACGTACAATTACAGCCCTGATCACTTCAGATCTTTCTAAAGATGAATTTGGTACTGCTTTTTTGATTACAGCAACAACAATGTCACCAATATAAGCATACCGTCGATTACTAGCTCCTATGATTCGAATACACATCAATTCGCGGGCTCCGCTATTATCGGCTACATTTAAATAGGTTTGAGGTTGAATCATATCATTTTTTTCTATCTTTCAGTCAAAAAGTTGAAGTAAAAAAAAATATTCTGTGTTCAAAAAAAAAAAGAAACCAACAATTACCATTTTTTTCATACTAAAGACCTATTTCGTTCTAATGATTATTCTGAAAGAATGAATTGAGTTCGTATAGGCATTTTGGATGCCGCTATTGAAATAGCCTTTCTAGCTATATTTTCTGGGACCCCTCCCATTTCATAAAGTATTTTGCCGGGTTTAACGACAGCTACCCAATATTCGGGAGATCCTTTTCCCGAACCCATACGCGTTTCGGTAGGTCTTACTGTAACAGGTTTGTCTGGAAATATGCGTACCCATATTTTCCCACCTCGGCGAACATTTCGTGACATTGCCCGTCGCCCTGCTTCTATTTGTCTAGATGTGATCCAAGCGGGCTCAAGTGCCTGAAGAGCATATTTTCCGAAGGAAATTGTATTACCTCGATAGGCTTTTCCTTTCATTCTTCCTCGATGTTGTTTACGGAATCTGGTTCTTTTGGGGTTATAGTTGATGGTTATTTCTCAATTCCATCTCTATTACAGAACCGTACATGAGATTTTCACCTCATACGGCTCCTCGCGAATAAATCGATTCAAAAATATTTAACCAAAAAAAATTTAATTTTAAATTACAATATTAAATTTAAAATTAAAATAGAATACAATCGCGGGATTTTTTGACATTTCATAGAATTTATTTTATCTATTAGAAATTTGTATATCTTGCTTTGATATAGAACCAAATATGGATTCTTATAGACCATTTTTGCTATCCATATCTAACTAGATAATGTTGTTTTGATATAAGGTTCTAACGAATCCATATTTGTCTTTTTTTTTTTTATTATCATATTGGCAAAAATTTCTAAATTGAAAAAAATCCACATTTTCGCGGGCGAATATTTACTCTTTCATTATAAATTTAAGATGTAATGTTGGGTTAGTCCACAACTCCTCAAAAAATAATGAATTCTTAGTTCCGTCCGCCATCCCATCTAATGAATCAGTAAGATTATGAAATTTAATATAATCTTAGGTATTCACAGGTTCCATCGTTCCCATCGCTTTTCGATTTATGGTTAGGTCTAAATTCTACAATGGAGCCTCTTTAATATTAATAAGATTTTATTTTCATAAAATTTTCTTATTTATTTTATTCTTTTTTGTTGAATCAACCTTCTCAGTTTTATTGATTCGCAGCTCTTGATTTGTCTATTCTAGGAATATATTCATCCATATATGGATGAATTTAGAATATTGATGCTTTATTACACTACCTTTTATGAAATGACCCATAGACCTTTACATAGTAGAATTCTATATCATTGATATCTTTTTTTCTATCTTTCTTTCACCCCTTCATTTATCTGTATATTCTTATTGCTTTACAACTAATAATCAGATTCTTTTTTATTTCAGTTGCTATAATTAT